ATAGGATCTCTATCCACAAGAATTTTCACTTCTGGTTCCGGCGAACGAATAATCATTAAGTCCTCCTCTTTCCGGACAACACATACAAAGAGACCTGCCAAGAGTCAAGTTTTTAATGAACTTATAAAAGATGGATTGTTTCCTTATGATATGATTAGTTATTTTCTATCTATCATCCATCTTTTTTTTAAGTTATTCACTAAACTAGTTAGTTATTTACTAGAGCAATTATGATATTGAGTCAATTCGAGGCAAGTGTTCAAATCTATTATGACATAAGCATAAGGTGCCCAACGGACTTTTTTTAGATCTTGGAAAAGGAAAATACCTTCTCAGTATTATGAATAGAATATTTTTAATATAGTTTTAAATGTTAGCCATGATGTCATTTATCAATATTTTTTTTTGAAGCAGGATCGAACTTGTTTAATATATTTAATATATATTATATATTTGAAGCTTTCATAAAATATTTCATATAAGTCTACTTTCATAGAACATTGTATCTTTCTTTATACAATCAAATAAAAATCGAAAGATAATCCATTATTTATTAGAATCGAAGATAGAAAAGAGAATTTGAAATGTCTTTTTTGTGTGTTAACTTATCTTGTTCTTTCTATCACTCTTCCTTTTAGCTTTTAGAAAAATCTTTTTAAACTGGATAATCGTCTTTTTTTTCTAATATAATAGAGTTTTTCTAATTATAATAGATAAAAAAGACAATTTTTTTTAATAAATTAAATCGTAAAACAAAAGGGACAATTATATTGTCTATATCATATAACAGAATCTCGAAAAGAAATGACTATAAAGTCTCGTCATCCAAAAGATCGTTTTCCAGAAAATCAAACAAAAATGGAATTTGGATTTTTGGTTCCTCCTCCAAATTAAAAATAAGTTGACTTTCCTTTAATTTAAAAAGGAAAGCATCTATCTTTTTTTTTATAGAAAATATATATGTTAAATTTGGAGCAATTTTTCTCCAAGCCCCATTCCGTTTCTTCTAAATCTATAAGGATTTTCTCCTCAAAAGATATTGATTTTCCTTCACAAATGTCTCTAATCCCTGTCAGAAACATAACAACCATTTCAAAAGATACTGTGTTTCTAGAATTGGGTGAGACTTTATGAATTTTTTCAAAAAGAGCATTATTATATTTTTTATTAATAGTAATCATGGTAATAAATCCCCTAATATCTTCTCTTATCTGCTCTTTGACTTTGAGTGAGTCCAACTCATTCTGTTTTATTCGTTCGTGCAATTTCATATTTTTACATTAAATATATATCTATTTTATATTATATATGTGAATAACATGTTTTCGGTATATAATACCTTAAAATACTTACCAACCTGTTATTTTTTTTTAAATGAATAAGATTTTTCAAAACTATGATTATGATGAAATTAAAAGTCTGTAACGAACAAAAAAATTTTTTTTAATTGAATTTCATTTTGAAGAATGAAACCTTAAAATTAACTACTAATTATTTCAAGAAAAATCCCCTTTATTAATATTAAGGGGATTCATTTTACTCTTTTTAGTAACATTTCATTCTTTTTAGTAAGAGTGAGAAAAAAAATTGGATTAATATTATGCTTAATTAATATTATGCTTATGTTGGCCTATAAGAAAATTATTAACAAAAATTTTCTTAATAACAAAGAATATTAGCAATTTAGAAATCTTAGAATTCTTTATTGAAGTGGTTATAGTTATATATAATATAGTTCTTCATATATAATGATTCTTTATATAACATAGCTAGAATGACCCTCGCAAATTGCGGACACTAATTTGTTAAGAATCCATCGAATTGAAACTGTATCATTATCGTTGGCTGGAATTGGAATATCCACCAGATCTGGATCACAATCTGTATCGATTAAGCAAATTGTCGGAATACCTAAAATAATACATTCTCGAAGAGCTATATATTCTCTTTGCTGATCAATGATAATCACAATATCAGGTAACTTCTGCATATATTTAATTCCGCCGAGATATCTTTGCAAAGTAGCTAATTTTCTTTTCAAGATTGCTGCATCTCTTTTGCGAAGAGAGTTTAATTTGCCCATCTTTTCTAATGCTTTTAAGTCCCTTAACTTATGAAGTTTCCTTCGCGTAATGACCCAATTTGTTAACATACCACGAAACCATTTTTTATTAACATAATGACATCGAGCCCTTTTTGCAGCCAACGCTACTGAATCCGCGACTTTTTCTGGTAATTGTTTAGTACCAACTATTAAAATGTTTTTTTTTTTACTTGCTGCCTCAAAAAGTAAATCACAAGCTTCTGATAAAAAACGAGCAGTTTTAGTGAGATTTAGAATATGTATAGCTTTACGTTTGTATTTGTCCTTTGCAAGGATATAAGGAGTTATTCTAGGATTCCATCTCTTTTTATTATTACCTAAATGAACTCTTGCTTCAATCATCTCTTCCAAATTGATGTTCCAATATCTTTTTGTCATTTTCTCTCCCATTTCCTTTTCTTTTATTTTTTTTTTTTAAGCGAGGTGCCTTTAATAATTGTTCCGATGGAACCTTCTACCGGTAATTCACCATTGATACATGACAAAAACTCTAAACAATTTTTTGAAATAATTATTTGATTGACTCTGATTCGAATGATCAAAAAATATCAGATTAGTAAAAAAAAAATAGTTAAAGGAAGAAATGAATCTGTTTTCTTTTTTTTTTCAATTCACCAACTTGAATATCCTATATTTAGGATACCAAAAAATTTTGATGTATCCTATACAAAAACAAAAAGTTCTTGTATAGGATAGAAAAAAATTGAATGATATCCCATTCTCCTATCACTTGAGAAAAAAAACTCGGATCATCAAGGATTTTTTTCAATTGCTATATGATCGATAATAGCATAATCTTGAGCTTCGGTTGTGGACATAAAAGTATCTCTTTCCAGATCATTCTGTATAACATTTATAGGTTGACCAGTATTTTGTCCATAAATTTCCGCAATTGTGTTACAAAGTTCAAACATTTCTTCTGCTTCCACTTGCATTTCTCTTGGATTTCCACTATTTTTTGTTTTTTTTTATGAGAAAAAAAAGAAAAAATAGTGAAAAAAAGAGTAAAAAAATATTTTTTTTTTCATAAAATAATATTTAATAAAATCAGAGAACTTTCTTTTTATAATCATGTTCAACAGAGTAAACATCTTTATTGTATCAAAATTCTCATTCTCTATAAGAATTTCTAAAATCCATGGAAAAGAAAAAAGAAAAAGGATAATTTTAATGTGGATATCTATTAGAATTGCCATAAGAATCTCTTGAATTTGCAAAATAATTCAAAGAATTATTTTTTGAATTATTGGTAGATTCTTTATGAATTTATTAGTTATTTTCTATTTTATCTCCTATTTCCTTTTCTTTTATTTTTTTTTTTAAGCGAGGTGCCTTTAATAATTGTTCCGATGGAACCTTCTACCGGTAATTCACCATGGATACATGACAAAAAAACAATTTTTTGAAATACTTATTTGATTGACTCTGATTCGAATTTTATACTCATTTTATACTCATTTCATACTCATTATTTTACTTTTTCATATTCATATATTTTTTAAAAAAATATATATTCTTGAATAAAGAAAGGTGAAAATCCATGATTTCTTGTCTTCATTCCTTTTTCTTTTATTTGATACATGGAATAGTTTTATTTAAGAATATTATAATATATTATATAAATTATAATATAGGAGAGATGGCCGAGTGGTTGAAGGCGTAGCATTGGAACTGCTATGTAGGCTTTTGTTTACCGAGGGTTCGAATCCCTCTCTTTCCTTTTTTTTAGTTCTTCAATGTTCTTCATTATTAAATCTTCTTTAATTATTTAATTAAATATTATTTATTAAAATAATATGCAAAATATTCTTAGAGATAGTACCATTCCAGCAAAAAAAACTTTTTCCTTTTCTTCCTGTATAAAAAAAAACGTTCAACAAAGTGATCAAAAATTTATAAAGAAAGGTTTTTTTGAATGAGAAATATTAACCTTGCCTTTTTTTATGTTTCAAATTGGGACAAATCACTGTAAGTTGTCTACGTCTACGAACTAATCGACATCTTTGACAAATTTTACGAACAGATGCTCCAATTTTCATATTTCTTATTTTTTTTTTTGAATTCATTGGGAAAAAATAAAACTCATCTAATCTATATCTATTTTTTATATTTTTTTTATTGAGATGAAAAACTCTTTATTAGGTCCCAGAAAGAGAATTAAGAACCTAATCTGTCTCATCTTGGTTAAACTTTGTGTCTTTGCTATTCCTTTGATCTGTTGATTGAGGGGAATCGTTGCTTATTGGATTTGTGCTTTCTTTTTTTAAGTTTAAGAATGATTCAGGAGAGGCGCTATTCTCCATCGTTTGATGATCATTATGAGTTTGTTCTATCCTAGTCTGCTTTGATAGAGGAGGAAATCGATAAAAAATTCTTCCTTTTTTTGAATCGAATTCGCTTATTTGTATCTTGACTCTATCCCCTAATAACACACGTATACGATTACGGCGCATATTGCCAGATAGATAACCCAGAACAGTTTGACTATTATGGTGCAAACATACGTGGAACATGATATCTTTGATCGGTTCCACCACAGTTCCCTCATAAACAAATTGCTCTTTTTCATTGTTATCTTTTCTAGCACTGCCATTTTTTTTCTTTTTTTTCATCTTCTTTGTACTTCTCCTCTCTATGGATATTGTGGATTTATATGGCACTGCCATTTTTTTTCTTTTTTTTCATCTTTTTTCTACCTCCCTTTTTTATGGATATTTTGGATTTCTTATATTATTATTATGGATTTCTTATATTATGGATTTCTTATATTATTGATTTCTTATATCATAGATTTCTTTGAGAATCTTTATTATCTTGGTTAGGTCTTAGGTCTTTGCTATTCCTTTGATCTGTTGATTAAGGGGAATCGCCGCTTATTGGATTTGTGCTTTCTGTGTTTAAGTTTAAAAATGATTCAGGAAAGGTGGTATTCTCCACCTCTTGATTTAGATTTTTTATCACATCAGAAGAAAAAAATTATTTATCATAATAATTCTTTATGATGTAACATAATATCTCTCATTTCCAACTCAAATAGATTTTCTATTTTTTTTTCTAAAGCAAAGTTCTTATCTTGTCTTGAAGAATACAAACTTTTTTTCAATCCGGTACCAATAGGTAGAATTCTTGCCAGAACAACATTTTCTTTCAGACCTTTCAACCAATCAATACGACCTCGCAGAGCAGCTTTTGCTAAAACTCGAGCGGTTTCTTGAAAACTTGCTTCAGATATGAAACTTTGAGTATTTAGAGAGGCTCTTGTTATTCCCAAAAGGATTGCCCGATAAAAGATTGCTTCATCCAAAGCACGTCCTGCTCGTTCGGCTCGTAATAATCCAATTAATTCTCTAGGTAAAAAGACATTAGACATTCCATTTTCTGAAACCAACACTTTTGATGTTACTTGACGTACAATCATTTCGATATGTCTATTATGGATATGTACCCCCTGAGATCGATAAACCTTTTGGATCTCATTAACCAAAGAAATACGACTTTGGGCTATGGTTAGCTCAGCTCCAATGAAGAAAACCCAAGGTACTCCAAGAATTCTTGATATACGTTGATTCCAGCCTTCAACTCTCCTTTTTTGGTTTATCAATATTAAATCAATCGAACGTACTTCGAAAAATTTTTCTACTTTTGGAAGACCTTGCGTTATATCGCTAGATCTCGATTTTTCATATAGAAATGTAACCAATACATCTCCTTTATAAAATATTTCCCCATAATGACCATGAATAGTTGCACCTGAAGTGAGCAAATAGGGCTTAGCTGATCTTATAATTAAGGAATCAAGATTAATAATTACAATTTGACCAGATTTTTTGACATATGATTCGTCTTGAAATAGACACAAATTCTCGCAAATAAATTGTCCAAGATTTATTTTTGTCGATGTCTCTTCCCAACTATCATCTTGAAAGAAAGGGTACCAATTCCAATTGAATGGGTTCAAAAAAAAGCTTATCGGTAGATCCGGATTGTAAATTCTCCTATTCTCATCGATTAAACAATATTCAGCTACTTCAGGTTGAAGTATTCTATATGTATTATAGACTTGAATCAATACTTTGACAGTCTGTTCCAAAAGAGATGGCCTTACGATGACACATGGATCAAACTTAGAATTCTCTATATCTAGTAAAATGATGTTGAGTAGCAAGAAAATCTCTTTCAAATTGTCAAAAAAATCAAACCAATTAGCAAAATAGTTAGAAAAAAAATATTTATTTAATAAGATCTCATTATAAGTTATTAAATTACAAAATATATAAAAATTCATTATTTTAGATACACTAGTACCTAGCGGACCCAAAACAAATATATATAGGAATAGGGGATTCCTTTTTTTTTTCACAGTATTATTATTATTTTGGAATCGATGCATTTGAGAACAATTGGATGATGACAAAATAATAAAAGATTGGTAATCCTTGTTTCGATTTAACAAAGTACCCATAGTTCCTTGATGTTGATTAAATAATTGAATCTTCGTCTTGGAATAAAAAGGATTTATATTGTTACGATCTAATCTATTATCAGCAATACGATCTAAAATATTATCAGGAATGAATCCTGAACTTGCTTTTTCATATCTTTTTCCGATATATGAAGGTTTAATTAACTCAATCTTTATGAAATTGCGAATTAAAAAATTTGTCTTTATCTCAACAAATGAAGCATGAACCTCTTCTTCTATAGAACTATTTTGTTCTTGGTGCCAATTCAATACTAAACAAGTCCGAACTAATTGAATACTTTTGAGACAAATTATTCGAATTGACTTGCTATCTCCATAAAGGAAATAATTGACAACTCTAAGTTGGAGATTGTCTTTTTCTTGCAAGAGATCCTGAGGAAAAAGTGTTGCTAAATCAATCTCATCAGGTATTTCATATGTAATTACAGGTCTAACCGAAACAAAATACTTCTTCTTGATAGGTGTGATCCCTTGAACATAGATCCAATCTTTCCATTTTTGGAATTTTTTAGAATTTTTTTTTCCTGTTTCTCGTGGTATCAAAATCTCGCTGTGCCTGGATATCTTATCTGTTTCCCTCGGAAAATGAATATCTCCGGAAAAGATTTTTAGTTCAATATATTTTCTTGTTTTCTTTACTTGGACTAATCCACCTACCTGGCTTCGTTTATTTAAAGTGAGCCATGTATTTATTCCAATGATACTATTGTTCCGGACCCTTATAGAAGAGGATTTCGGTAAGATATGTACTTCTTCGGGAATGAAAAAAAACTGATCCACTTTCCTTTGGTTTTCCGGGCTCAATTCTTGTCTTTCTTGATCCTCGCTTAACATTTGATATTCCGGACTGAATTCTTGTCTTTCTTGATCCTCAATTAACATTTGGTATTCTGGACTCAATTCTTGTCTTTCTGGATCCTCAATTAACATTTGGTATTCCGGACTCAATTCTTGTCTTTCTAGATCCTCACTTAACATTTGGTATTCCGGACTCAATTCTTGTCTTTCTGGATCCTCACTTAACATTTGGTATTTCGGACTGAATTCTTGTCTTTCTTGATCCTCAATTAACATTTGGTATTCTGGACTGAATTCTTGTCTTTCTGGATCCTCAATTAACATTTGATATTCCGGACTGAATTCTTGTCTTTCTTGATCCTCAATTAATTTTTGGTATTCCGAACTCAATTCTTGTCTTTCTTGATCCTCAATTAACATTTGGTATTCCGGACTCAATTCTTGTCTTTCTTGATCCTCAATTAACATTTGATATTCCGGACTGAATTCTTGTCTTTCTGGATCCTCAATTAACATTTGGTATTTCGGACTCAATTCTTGTCTTTCTTGATCCTCACTTAACATTTGGTATTCCGGACTGAATTCTTGTCTTTCTTGATCCTCAATTAACATTTGGTATTCCGGACTGAATTCTTGTCTTTCTTGATCCTCAATTAACATTTGGTATTCTGGACTGAATTCTTGTCTTTCTTGATCCTCAATTAACATTTGGTCTTCCAGAAATTCTTTTATTCCTTGATCTTTTATTAACATTTGGTATTCTGGATTCAATTTTTGTTTTTTTTGATACTCAATCAACATTTGATATTTTTGATATTCAATCAAAGTTTGGTATTCCGGGCTAAATTCTTGTATTTCTTCATCCTCAATCAACGTATAGTATTCCGGAAATTGTTTTATTCCTTGATCCTCAAGCAAATCTTCTTTTTTTATGATCGACTCTATCTCTATGATCCCGTATTGAATAATTCCTGAATTGACTCTTCTGTATCGTGTATCATCAAAAAAAGCAAGAATACTATTATTTTGAAGGAAAATACCGTTTATAGGTATTTCCATCGAAATCGCAAAAGAAGATATTAGTTCTTTTTCTTGTTCTTTATCATATTTTAATGGGATAATAAATCGATTTCTTCGCTTTTTCGCCAAGAAATAAGAATTCTCTTGCAAAATAGAAGGATATATGAAATTCGAAAAATTTTTCGATATGATTTGATCAGTCCGTGAATGTTCAAGAATTTCCCCTTTATTAGAAGTATCCAACAATTTATATCTTAATTGATTATTAGTTTTTGAGAGGTCAGAAATATATCTTTCTTCAATAGAAAAAGAATCAACATTCATTTGATCTTGATCCTTGTGGACCGAAAAAGACACTCTATCGGATCTCCAAGGACTTCCTGCTAATACCCATAAATGGCTTGTTTTTGGTAATAGATGCACATTACTATATGTATCTTTATATGTATCTTTAGGTTTATGGTAGACATCAGTACTCCAGTGCAGTTCTCCTCCTGATTCCGCAAAAATATGTTTTTGTACTGTCTCTCTCAAAGGAAAAGTAGACATTCCAGTGCGAATCTCAGCAATAACTTGTTCTGATTCTACATATTGATCATTTTGAACTAAAATCAAACTTTTCGAAGGGATACTCATATTATGTATAATATCTCGACTTTCTATAGTTACATAAAAGTCTGTAGAACACAGAAAGGCAGGATGCCCATGACGAGTACGTGTAGGATGAAGCAAATCCTCGTTGAATTTTATTTTTCCCTGAAAAGGAGTTCGTACATATTGGGCAGTACCACCTGTGAATACTCCACCAGTATGAAAAGTTCTTAATGTGAGCTGAATTCCAGGTTCCCCAATCGATTGACCCGCAATAATACCTACAGCTTCTCCTAAATCAACCAAATCACCATGAGTGGGACTCCGACCATAACATAATTGACAGATCCAAGATGTACTTCTGCAAGTGAAAGGACTTCTAATATATATTGATTGTGTTTGAAAGGTTATAAATCGATTGACCAGTCCAATCCCAATATCTTGATTTCGAGTAGCAATGCATCGTAGACCAATATAGATATCATCTGCTAATACACGACCAATTAGTGTTTGGACCAAAAAGGTTTCTGTCATCCCATTTTGAGGACTGACGGAAATACCTTGAATAGTACCACAGTCTCTTTTACGTACAATAATGTGTTGAACTACTTCAACAAGTCTACGAGTAAGATATCCAGCATCTGCTGTTCGTATAGCAGTATCTACAACTCCTTTGCGAGCTCCATAACAAGAAATTATATATTCGGTCAAAGAGAGTCCCTCGTGTAAATTGCTTTGAATGGGTAAATCAATCATTTGTCCTTGAGGATCTGACATTAATCCTCTCATACCCACTAATTGGTGTATCTGAGATGCATTTCCCCTAGCTCCCGAAAAAGACATTAAATAGACTGGATTAGAAGGATCAGTCATCCGAAAGTTTGGATTCATTTCTTGTCTCAAATATTCACTTGTAGCATACCATATTTCAATAGATTGACGTAATTTTTCTACTGCGTGTACATTTCCAAAATAATGGTGTTTCTCCAAAATAGAATTCTGTTGTTCAGCATCTTGAACTAACCAAGGTTTCGATGATATTGTTAAAAGATCATCAATTCCTAATGAGATAGATGTAGTAGTGGCTTGATGGAAACCTAAAGTCTTTAGTTGATCTAGGATATGCGATGTATATGCCATTCCAAAATGAACTATTAATCTGCTAATAAGTCGTTTCATAGCAGTTCCATTTAAGACTCTATTGTAAAAGGCTTGTTCTTTCATAAAAACCTCTTCTATATTCTGCTGAGTAGGATTCGACAATAAACATGAGTGAGTGGTTCGAAGATAGAATTTCTTTTATTTTAGTCTTGATTTCTATTTATGCAGAAATTCAGAAAAAATGATATTAATGAAATTGGAAAAACCCGAATTTCGCTGCCCGGGACATCACCTAATCTAATTTTTGAGTTTAGATAGTGTATGAATATACCGGATTCGACTAAACCCGGATTTCACTAAACCCTTGTATGGCTTCTTCTATTTCTCGATAAAAAGAAATATGACCAATAGTGGTTCGAATATATATACAACGGATTTCATCTTTTGTACTTCTTATTATTAGATAATGCTCATAAATCTCATGAGAAGTACTCAAAGATTCATATTGAACTTCAATAGGAACTTCGCTTGACCCAACAACACCTTTATCTAAATTCCATCGGAGCCACAAAGGGCTGTCTAAACTGATTCTTTTTTGCCGATAAGCTCCAAGTGCTTCATATGAACTAGAAAAATAAGGTTCTTTTTTTTTTTTATACTTAAAGTTTTTATTGTCAATTGGTTCATTTTGATAGTTTCTGCAATTAAGTAAATTATACCTATTTGCACAAATTCCTTCACGAATTCCCATGGTTAATACATAGAGTCCGATAAGCATATCTTGAGTTGGTACACAAATAGGATCTCCAATAGCTGGAGATAAAAGATTTATATGAGAAAACATAAGTAAACGAGCTTCTGCTTGAGCCTCCAAAGATAAAGGTAAATGAACAGCCATTTGATCTCCATCAAAGTCTGCATTAAAACCCTTACAAACTAATGGGTGTAAATAAATAGCACGATCCTCTACTAAAATGGGTTGGAAAGCCAATATGCCTAATCTATGCAGAGTGGGTGCTCTATTCAATAATATAGGATGCCCCTCCATAACTTCTTTAAGTGTTTCCCATACAATAGGTTCTTTTTCCCGCTCCTGAATCAGCCTTTTAGCAGTCGCTATGTTAGTAGCGAAATGTTTCCTAATTAGATGGCGGATTAGAAATGCTTGGAAAAGCTCTATTGCCATTTCTCGAGGTAATCCACATTGATATAATGAAAGAGAAGGACCCACAACAATGACAGAACGCCCTGAATAATCAACCCGTCGACCAAGCAAAGTCTCACGAAATCTTCCTTCTTTCCCTCCAAGTATATCTGAAAAAGATTTGTAATCTTTATCTTTAGTAAAACCATCTGACCTCAGTTGTCCGCGGACCCCAATATGAAGAAGTATATCCACAGCTTCTTGTAATAATTTTGCCTGAGAATTTATAACAACAACATCTCTGTCCGAAGATATAAATGAAGATATACTTAATAAATTGCTAAGAAGAATATTCTTCTCAATAACTCTTTTATAGAGCTCATTAATATCCGAACTTATTAGCTTACCCCCTTCTATCTGAATAATGGGTCTCAATTCGGGAGGAAGAACTGGTAATAAGTACAAAACCATCCATTCAGGTTCTATATTTGTTTGAAGAAAACGTTTAGCTAATTCCATACGTCTAACCAAAAAATTCTTTCTTATTTGAATTTTTCTATCTTCCCATTTATCTCCAGTAGGTTTCAGGACTGCTAATCCTTTCCATTCTACTAATGAATTCTCGATAAGAATTCGTAAATCTAAATCAGCTAATTGCTCTCTAATAGCATCAGCTCCTGTCACAATTTCTCGATTTCGAAATTTCTCGAAGCCTCGGGTATTAAAAAAAAGCGGAATACTGTATTTCCAGGATTGGATTTCATCTTCGAATGAACCTCGTAATCGTAAGAAAGTTGGTTTTTTAGCTGTGGGCCTAGCAAAAGAACAATCGAGATAGGTTCCTAAAGGATTCCCCCCTTTCAAATCGGACGTGAAGGTTTCCTCTCATCCGGCTCAAGTAGTTAAAAAAAAGAAAAAAAAGTTCTTTCTTTTTTTAGATAAAAAATGAAAAAGAACTACTCTTTACTCAAGTTCCCAATTAAAACAAATTTCTCATTGATTCATTCTTATTTTACTTGAATTTGATAAATGAATTGCTTAAAATGAGAATGTCAAATTATTGAGTAGTCTATTTCCCTAATGAATTCTCTTAAAGATTTCTGATTTTTGAATTCATATGGGATTTATTTGTCTATATCTCATTCCATTTAATCTTTTAGGTCCCTAGTCACCTCGACGGTTATGCCTTACTTGAAGCATATATGCGATGGATAAACTTCTGTAACCATACTATATTTGATTGCTTAAGCAAAATCTTTTTCTAAATGGAATGATAAATCTCATGAAAAAAGATTTTCACAAGGTATAACTAGGTTTATCTATTATAGAATCGACCATGGATTAATTCCCCTTTAAATTAGAAGTATAGAATATACCAAAAATTCTAAGTTTCATGTTATTTCTTCCAAAACACATGTCAGAACTAGGGCATCCCAATAGGATCGAATGGGATGACAGTTTCTCAATTCGAACCTGTCAAATGAGAATTTTGATCAAATCACACACCGCAATATACTAGACTTTTTAATTCCTTAAGGGATTTATCTAAAAGATTTGCGATATAACTAGGACGACCTTTTAAATACCACACATGAGTTACTGCACATGCGAGTTTAATGTACCCCATTTGATATCTTCGTATCCGAGAATTACCAAATTCTACTCCGCATTGTTGACAAAATTTTGAGTTTTCTTTTTCAGCCCCAATCTCTCGATACTTTCCACACCCACAAAATCCACTTTTTATGGGTCCAAAGATTCGTTCGCAAAACAATCCATTTTTTTCTGGTTTATTGCTTTTATAATGAAAAGTCTCATTTTTTGTTACCTCTCCAACTATTTTTTCCCCATTAGGTAGAATTTTGGTCGCCCAAGCCTTTATTTGTTGAGGGGAAACTGGTCCAATTTGAAGTTTTTGATGTTTATACTGGTCAATCATAAAAATTGAAATAATTATTAATTCAGATCACACTTCCTTCCTATGAATCTGGAAGTTCTTTTCAGATACAAGGAAATAATTCAGTTCTAGAGCCAAAGATCGTAGTTCTCGAACGAGTACTCGAAAAGTTTCTGGAAAATCATCCTCAGGGTTAGGTGCTCTTCCTCCAATAAGCATAGTATTTAATATTTCTTTACGAGCTCTAATATGATCAGATTTATAAGTAAGGATTTCTTGTAAAATATGAGCAACACCAAATCCTTCGAGAGCCCAAACTTCCATTTCTCCTACCCGTTGTCCCCCTTGGTTGGCCCTTCCTCTAAGAGGTTGTTGTGTAACAAGTGTGTAAGGCCCAGTAGAACGTCCATGGATTTTATCATCTACTTGATGAATTAATTTTAGGATATAGGACTTTCCTACTAGAATAGGTTGTTCAAAAGGATTTCCTGTTCTTCCATCAAATATTCTGCTTTTTCCAGGGTATTCAGGCTCAAATACCCATGGATTTTTTGTTTGTTTACTAGCTTCATATAATTCAGAAAACACTAGTTTTCTCGAAGCCTCTTGCTCATATCTTTCATCAAAGGGTGTTATTCGATAATGTCTCTTTAGCAAATCCCCTGCTAATCCAAGTGAGCATTCAAATATCTGTCCCACATTCATTCGTGAAGGTACTCCCAAGGGATTGAAGACCATATCAACAGGTGTTCCATTTTGCAAATAGGGCATATCTTGTCTAGACAAAATCTTGGAAATGATACCTTTATTTCCATGTCTTCCAGCTACTTTATCACCTACTTTGATTTGACGTTTCTGTAAAATATATACAGAAACCATCTCTAAAAAATCACTGGAATCGTTCATCTCAATCCATTTCACATCAATAACTAGACCTTTTCCACCTATAGGTAGTCTTAGAGAAGTTTCTTTTGTACTGGATAAATCTATGCCAAGCACAGCCTCTAATAATCTGTCCTCTGGAAATGGTTCATCCTCTCTTGGCGTTAATTTACCTACAAGAATATCACCTGTTTCTACCCAAGATCCCAACATCACAATCCCATTCCTATCCAAATTGCGGAGAAAATGAGTCTCGAGATGGGGTATTCCCTTAGTGATTCTTTCAGGGCCTTGATTTGTCATATAAGTCTTAATTTCATATCTCCGAATAGAAAAAGAAGTAAAAATATCTTCATATATCAGACGTTCACTAATTAGTACTGCATCTTCAGAATTATAACCCTCCCATGGCATATAAGCTACTAATATGTTTTTTCCTAAAGCGAGTTCCCCATCAACTGTAGCGGCACCGTCCGCCAAAATTTGACCTTTTTTAACGCATTTACCTCCCTGAACCCGGGGTTTTTGATGGATCAAAGTTTTTTTGTTGGAATCTTGATACTTAACTAAAGGAATACTTTCAGTATTCCCATTCCTTGAAAAAAGGATCTTTTGACTATCAGTATAAAGGACCTTTCCCTGATGCTCAGCTATAAGTGAAAACCCCGAATCTAGAACCGTTTGGCCTTCTAGACCAGTTCCAACAATACACTTCTCCGACTGAGAAAGCGGAACTGCTTGGCGTTGCATATTAGAACTCATTAAAGCTCGATTGGCGTCATTATGCTCGATAAAAGGAATAAGAGAAGCTCCAATTGAAAAATAGTGAAAGGGAGAAATACTTCTAAGATGAATCTGTTCCCACGCAATAGTTAGGAATTCTTGACGGTATCGAGCAGGAACAACCTCTTCTTCTTGAATACCCTGGTTCAAAGCCAAAGAATTTCCTGCTGCTATCATATAATATTCATCTTTTGTTGGTGATAAATAAACCATCTGTCCTTTTTTTTTTCTTGATTTTTCAGATATTTTATAAAACGGACTTTCTATAGATTCCCAATGACCAATCCGTGCATAAATAGCTAAGGATCCAATAAGTCCAACATTAGTACCTTCAGATGTATCAATTGGACAAATACGTCCATAGTAGCTAGGATGGATATCTCGTATCTGAATACTAGCAGTCCGACTTGTCAGTCCTCTAGGACCCAAAAAACTCCATTTTCGACCATGAGCTACTTGTGCTAATGGATTTGTTTGATCTGAAAGTTGCGATAAGGGATGAAGACCAAAAAACGATTCATAAGTAGTTTTGAATGAAGTTGAAGTTACCAAAATTTGAGGACTTCGTATCCATTTATTACGAGAAATTGCTACAGATATAGTATTCCGAACTGCCTTTTCTAAAAGAGAGAGAGCCAATCTAAATTGATCCTGTAAAAGATCTCCTACAGAACGAATACGTTTATTCTTCAAGTGATTCATATCATCAAGTGTACCCATTTCCCATTTCATTTCAATCAAATGATCGGCAGCAGCCAATATATCTTTTGGTAACAAAAATATATTGTCCTGAGATATATCGAGATTAAGTCTCCGATTCATATTTCGTCGACCAATCTTTCCTAGTTCGCATTTTTTTTTATAAAATTTTTCTAAAAAGTCCTTTTGTAAGTACTCACATAAGGACTCTGAAGATACAATATCTTTCTGTTCCTTCTCTTCTTTAGAAAAAAACTTTTTGTGAAACTCCAAAAGAGCATTTTCTTTTGAACTAATCTTTTTTAGTTCCTTCTTATCATTTGCGAAAGACAATAAAATCTCAGGGTAACGAACATTATCTAGAATTTCTTTCAGATTCGAACCCATAGCTAATAATAGAACTAGAATCGATATCTTTTGTTTCCTACTCACACGCACCCATATCCTTGCTTTTGTATCCATTTCTAACTTTATCCTTCCTCCGCAATCTGATATTATAGTGGCCGTATAGACAGAAATTCCTTCGCGGTCCAATCTTGAACGATAATAAATACCAGGGTTTTGCAATATTTGATTAATTACAGTTCTATATATTCCATTTATTATAAAAGTTCCTTGGGAAGTCATTAAAGGAATGTTTCCTATAAAAACGGTTTGTTTTTGCATTTTTATACTGGTTTTTCGAATTAATCCCGCGGGTACATATAATCTTGCAGAATATGTAAGTGATTCATAAAAAGCATCTCTTTCTTTTATCAAGGGTTCTACCAATTGATATTTTTCCACAAAAAATAGAAATTCCATATTTTGATCTATATCTTTCATTTTTTTTTCTGGAAACTTATCAAATTCTTCCCTCAAGCCTTTAGTAATAAATCTGCAAAAGCCCTCAAATTGTATCTGATTAAACCCAGGTATTGTTGACATTCCCCTATTTTCATTCCCAATCATCTTAATCTGAAGCTTATTTATTATCGAAAAAAATCCCTTTAGTTGATCATTATTTCTTGACGATCCCTATCTATAGATCAATCTAGTGGAATTTATATTCTGTTTGATAAATCACATGAAATTTTAGTGAACTCCATATATGTCCATTACTACTTTTTTATTCTATCCAAAAAAAATGAAGTATTTGATTTGGATAAAAATTGATTCATATAGTACGCAATACCTCCGAAATTTTTCGGAGAAATTTTATCACCTTTGGTCCCGAAAGATAGATATTTGGATTTCTCGATATTTTATTTGAGAAAATAGAACCCCGGACCCAGTAAGAAATCAATTCGCAACGATAGCTCGGAGGGAGCTCATTAATTTGCGAATCCCTCTCTTCCCACTCGGATTCCGACAAAGGGAGTGAATACGATGGGGCCAACTCCTCTGATTGAGTTAGATCCCACTTGAAGTACTGCATCTCAAACCACTTATAATGGCAAGAGTACAATGGGTCCAACTCCTCTGATGGATAAGGATCATCGATTGACGATTTGAAATAGGTAACTCTTTTCTTTATTTCTTCTAGTAAATTGAGAACACTTGTTGCAAAAAGAGTTTCTTTTTGCTTATAGTATTCTATGAACCGATCAATCTGGTAAATAAACGGAATAATATGATTTCTTAAAGACCAATTGGAATAATGTTCTAACTCTCGATAAAAGAAAAAGTCCTTATATATAATAGGACTCAACATCTGATTCCTCCTCAGATGATCCTTCATTTGACTCTGACAAAGAGTCCTCATCTGACTTGGAATCAAAGTCTTCTGATGATAAAGAGTCCTCCTCATCTAATTCATCATCATTAGATGATGCTTCATTCCAAGAATTTCTCTCTTGATTGAAATTAATTCTTTTTTTTGTAGGAAAAATAAATGTTGATAACGGCTCAACAATATGGTGAATGACGAATTTTTTCAAAAGTTTTTCAATCTTTTCTAAACTCTTGTGGACGAATGACCTGTGGGCCATAATTTGACAAAAAATGTACCATATATTTTATGCCTCCCATAGGATTATGAAATTTTATTTTTTTTGTAAAGAGGTGGAATAGAAATAGAATGATTTTTTTTTTTTTAAGGTGGAATAGAATAATGAAGAAAAGAGGTGGAATAGAATAATGAAGAAAAACCGCTTTCATTCCAAAAAAAAACGTGAGGATTTGCAAGAAGTATAAATTAATGGAATGGAAATGTATTGATAAAATATTCTTGAAACATGATTCTGCTACTTTCTTCCAATTATGGAATCTTTTCTATATAAAATAGAAAAAAATGATAATAATTAAATTTAAAAATGATAATAATTAAATTTAAAGTTCTACATTTCATATTATTCAGAAGAATTTCATACTAGGAACGGAAAAACCGAATCTTTTTGAAATATGAAATAGAAAAAGTGTACATGAAAAAGTGTACATGTAGTAATAGACATATTTGATCTGAACATCAAATGAAGCAACGAGCTCCGATTTACTTTAAATTAAAATAATTATGAAGTAAAAAGAAATTGTACTCTTCTCGTAGACTGATTACATTACATAACTACCTGAATTGAAGGAATTCTTCAACTAAGCTCTTTTCGTTAAATTCTTATCATTATAATTTAGCATAGAATAGTTCATAAATAAATTATCAAATCAAAAAATTATACGCAATCTTAACATAAGAATAGGGAATACTTTTTGGATCAAGTCATAAAAAAAGAAAAAATGTGATCAAAAACATGATAAAAATATGATGACAAAAATGATCAAAAAAGAAAGAATAAAGTAAAGTAATATAAAAGTCTATTGACAGTAAAAAAATACATATTATAATTTGAATACTGACTGATGACGAGGTGTGGGCAGATTTGCCCCCATCGTCTAGTGGTTAGGACATCTCTCTTTCAAGGAGGTAGCGGGGATTCGATCTCCCCTGGGGGTAAGATAAAAAGTTGGTAAGGTGATAATTAATCAATAAACCTAAGATTAATTTGTTTCTCCCGGGTTTATTAAGAAACATAGGATTAATTCTTCGTTAAACCTAGAATTAATCCTTCCACCCAGGGTCGATGCCCGAGCGGTTAATGGGGACGGACTGTAAATTCGTTGGCGATATGTCTACGCTGGTTCAAATCCAGCTCGGCCCAAAAATGCTACTCTATGAATATATATGTTATATATGATTTAGTAATATATATTTGATATTTGAGATTTCCTTTTAATTAATATTTAATTAAGGACTTTAAATAAAAGGAAATGTCAAACCATCCATTAAATTAATGAAAAGAGTTCGTGTATTTATATGCATATCGTGTATTTATATGATATGCATATTCTATATGCATTCTTATCAATTTTTCTTTCTAAGAATTGAGATTCATGAAAGTTTTTGAAGTTTCAATCAGTAAATTATTACTGAAATTTCATTTAATAAAGTCTCATTAAAAAAAAAAAGAGTTTATTGCTCTTAACTTAAAGAGCAGATAAATTATCTTTTTTTTTGAATAAAACAATTTGAATAAAACAATAAAAGATTACTAGTAATCTGTCTCACTCTGACTAGAGTCTATATAATATTAATATGTGAATATATTAATATTATAAAAATATTATTTTTAACTTTCGTATAGCATATAGCTGAATGGGATGATATTCATATTACTTTTATGAATATTTATACCATAGACCTTGCTTTGCTGGGATTGTAGTTCAATTGGTTAGAGCACCGCCCTGTCAAGGCGGAAGCTGCGGGTTCGAGTCCCGTCAGTCCCGAACTAGAATCCGAAATATTCATCCATTTTTCTTTTCTTTTTCGTGTAAAAAGGGAGGCAGAAAACAAAATCTCAATTTTAATAATCATTGAAATGATATTTTATTGGAATGAATATCTCTTTTGTTTTCGTTTTGCATTTATTACCTAGATAAATATGGATGCAGAAATCTCATTTTTTTTTGACTACTATCTATTGATTGATAAGATATATATTTCTAATATCCTGATTCTACGAATCAAAAGTTTTACTATATTCATTCAGTCTTTTATTTATACCATCGACCCTCGTCATACTTTTTTTTTTACTGTTCTTGATCAATGAAATGATGCTATTTTACAAGTTTTTATTTATAAATAAAAATAAAGATAAAAAGTTTTATTTTTTTCTTTTTTAATAAAGAATAAACTTTGTATAATTACCTTAACAAACAAAGTACTATTGATATTAAATAAAGTACACCTCTTTTAGTTCCGATTTTTTTTTATACTTAATATTTTCATTCAAGTAGCAGACTTAATTTGGAATATATGCATTCCATTCCAAATCCGAAAAAGGAGAGACTTACTAAAAAAAAGAGAAAATGAAGAAATGAACCTTTTCAGTTAATTTCTTAGAATATTCGATTTTATTATCTTCTCTTTTTACCATCATACTTCTAGTCTTAGTTTGGATATATGTGTGACTGACCTATAGAATTTCAGTCATTTAAATAAAAATCCTTAATTGCATTAAATTTCAAAATATAAGAAAAATTAAGGATATTAAGATAAGTAAGACAGACAATAGGCAGACAATAAGCTATAAGACACAAAAAGTGGAAAAGGACTAATCCAATCCATTACCAAACTAGTATGGGTAAAAGATCTTCCTATGTTATACTATTTAATTCTCAACAATAAATCGATTTGATAGATCAGATATCCTTTACTCAAAAAAAGGATCCGATTCAATATTATAAGGATGCAAACCATCCTATTGAATTTCATTTATTTAAAGGAGTTCAATATATCCTTTCTATGGGATTATATCCCGAGTTATTGCGAAAAAAAAAAAAAAAGAAAAATGAGATTATGGAAGTCAATATTCTCGCATTTATTGCTACTGCACTGTTCATTCTAGTTCCTACTGCTTTTTTACTTATTATCTACGTAAAAACAGTCAGCCAAAAGGATTAATTTGACTTAAACTTGAATTAGAAATTCTTATCAATAATTAAAGAAATAAAGAAATAAAAGAAAGTGATTAAAAAAAAGAGAATCCCAAGTGTTAACTAAAACAAACGATCTACTGCGGTAGAATATACTTTTTTCTATCGCAGTAGAAAGTTTTTTATAGATTATCTTGTAAAAGAGAGACAAGCTTTTATTGAATAAAGCTTTGCAAGATCCATTGATGTAAAAAGATCAAAGAAAAAATTGATTGATATAATTCGATTACTCGAATGATTTCTCAAAAAATCTTCCTAATTAAAGTCCACTCCTTCCCCATACTACAAGGGAAAGTGAAAATGTAAAGACTACCATTAAAGCAGCCCAAGCAAAACTGACTAAATCCATGTAATTTGTGTCTCCTATTTCTATGAAGTAATTATTCCATTATTGATCAATAATAATAATACAATTATTAGTGAAGAGTCAAAATACGATTCTGATTTATAAGGCTATTAATAAACCAATTAAAAAATAGAAAGTGCTTAGCTTAATTTTAGGTAGAATTTCTCGTAGAAAGCCTTAAAAATCTGACATAAAAACTCTTTTTTTTTTTAAGAAATATCTAAATGTATTATCAAGATACATAAATAATACATTATTGTATTGTATTGTATACGTTAATAATTTTCTATTTAATCTAAACTTACTGTCTCTCTTTCTACGAGAGAAAGAGGAGCTGTCACTACAAATCTTAAACCTATTCTTTTATTTTTTTGAATTCCACTGGACAAGTTTTTCTATTTTATCGAACGAGGAATTAGAGAAATCCAGTATCAAGAAAATCTTTGTCTCTAATTATTAATTATTCTAATTAATAATTAGAAAGAACAAAAATTTGTCAAATTTTATTAGTAGGATATAGAAAAAGAAATTTTAAATATCTTGTTGAAAAGGCGACACCCAGATTTGAACTGGGGATAAAGGATTTGCAGTCCCCTGCCTTACCGCTTGGCCATGTCGCCAAATCTAATTCAAAATCGAGAAAAATGATTCAATTCTTTTTTCTTTTTTTTTTTTTTAATCCTATTTATTTTGCTTATCCCTTTCCAAAAAAAGGGGGGAGGATTTTTGTTTTTTATTGAATTCAATTGAAAAAATTAATTCAATTTCAAAACACAGACATATTCTTTAAGAACTTCTTTCCTTTATCTATTGAAGAATTCTTCAATCGATTTGAATTGATAAAAAAAGGATTTCCAGTGATAGATCCCAAAATTTAGGTCAAATTGGAACCATTAACTAGAATTTTAATTCTAGTTTTAATTCTAATTATTCTTGATTTCATTTTGGATTTTTTTTATCTTAAATTCTTAAATTTAGTATATTACTATTTTAGTATATTAGTATAAATTACTTGAAAAAGTCAAATTTTTTTCAATTAGGAATTATAATAAAATTTTCATTTATATATAAACCCCAGAATAGAAAAAATTACAAAGATTCTAATGCATTTTCTCTCTTATATATAATATCTCTAGTTAGAACGAATTTTGCTTTTATTTTGGACTGCATTGAAAATATTTAATAAAAAAAAATTATGATATAGCGTGACTTAATCTATCTTTGTTGTCAATTACAAAAAAAGATAAAATATGCAGATGAATAGATATGAATAGGTAACTATACCCATATATTTTTACAAAATACTATTTGATTAGTATAATCACTTTGATAATTATAGAATTTAATACTAATTTAGTAATTATAATATTCTTAGATTATTAGTAATATTAGTAAAAAGATTTTTCTAAAATCTAGTGATAGAAAGAAAGAACAAGATAAGTTAACACACAAAAAAGACATTTCAAATTCTCTTTTCTATCTTCTATTCTAATAAATAAAATAATCGGATATCTTTTGATTTGTACTTGATTCTTCTTTAAGTACAAAGAATACTATGTTCTATGTTCTATGAAAGTAGACTTATATGAAGTATTTTATGATAGCCTCAAAAAATAAAAAAAATATATATATATACTAATATATAAACAACTTCGATCCTGCTTCAAAAATATTGATAAAAGGCATC